CAAGGGAACTCCCCTCTGAGAACTGTATATGAGAATTTCATCTCGTACAGCTCAAGCAGAAACACCCCAATACTGGTTGCAATGGATACGTAATATAAAGTTTGAAACTTCTTATTCTTATTAGTCCGCTCAACCTTCTCCGAAGATAGGAAGGAAAAAAGCTCTCAAATTCTTCTTTGTGATGATAATGCCAAAATATCAAGTCGGCTCATTTGTCTTTATGTTGATAGTTACAGGCCTCTTGAATCTTCTTTTTCCCTATTTTTATTTATTTTTTTTGTGTCTAATTATAATTATTCGGATTTCTTTTTGTTTATTATTGATAGGAATTCTCTTGTTGAGACCCTATGAATCGATTGAAACCTCAGATTCATACTAAAACCACGATGATTGAATAAAGCCCCTAAGCCCAAAGGTTCTCTGAGTAAGAACCGTTTGATCATCACTTATTCAATTAATAGATGAAATGCCTAAAAATTCGGAGAAACATTTGATTTGTCCGTTGGTCAAAATAAAGAAACATAAACAGAATAGAATGTTTAAGGAAGAAAAACAAACCCTTCGATTTAGAATTCTAAAATAAATCTTTTAAATTTTTTTGAGTCCAGTCGCGAGGTCTGAATACTAGGCATGAATCATAGTTCAAATATTTCTTGATCTATTCCATATATTCTGTGCTCCAGATAAAAAAATGAATATCCGACGAGGCAGAACCCATCTCTCTCAAGATGACAGACCTACTCTCTGTACTATCAATAGGATCAATTATAACAAGTCACACACTCATATTCCGGAAATACAGAAAGAAAGGAATTCCACGGTCGAACTGCCAGAATGGCCTAGAAATCCGAGTCCTAAGTGATTCACTTTGGATTGAAAAGCCAGGACTTCGTGATTTTTATGGACCTAATTCATTGAAATTCCATCCAGTAAAACGGAAGAATTATAAATCTCCAAAATAATAGATAGGAATACTGCAAATAGAGCCATTGCGACCCCCATCAAAGGGGTAGTTCCCCACCCGGGGGCTACTTTACCATATTCCGAATTCAATGGTTTCAATAAATTCCCTACGGTAGTTCGTCTTGGACCAGATCTAGAACTACCCTCAACGGTTTGTGTAGCCATAAATCCTATTGCATTGGTTGAGATCGGTTGACTTTGTATACCATTCCGTTGTAAATAAACGATCTTATCATAGATCCATTGTGGTCTTTAAATTTTATAATAATGGAAACAGCAACCCTAGTCGCCATCTTTATATCTGGTTTACTTGTAAGTTTTACCGGGTACGCCTTATATACCGCTTTTGGGCAACCCTCTCAACAACTAAGAGATCCATTCGAGGAACACGGGGACTAGTTGAAGTAAAGTAATGAGCCTCCTATGATATGGGAGGCTCATTACTTTACTTCAATTTGGATAATGTAATGTAAAATAATGAAAAATCATTTCGCCTTTTTAGTCGGAACCTTAGGTGGCTCTCGAAAAAATATCGCGAAAAAAATGATTCCTAGAGTCGAGACTAAGAGGAACGTATAAACCAATGCTTCCATAAATTCGATCGTGGTTTACAATTATAGCTTCCACACCTGTTCATTTGGGATCATTTCCCAGATTAAGAAAGGACAAGAGTCAAAGAAAGGGGCGGTGATTCAAATCAAGATTTCTCTAGTACTCTATGTCAAAGTTAAATCACAAAAATCCAATGGAGGCGAAAGATACCAGAGCAATATTGTATCAGACTACTTGTCTCCTTGTAGTTGGATCTCCAAGTTTTTGAAATGCTCCAAATTCCACTTGAGCATCCAAATCTGGGTCAATACCAGCAAAAACATCTCTGAACAAGGTTCTAGCACCATGCCAAATGTGTCCGAAAAAGAAGAGCAAAGCAAACGAAGCATGTCCAAAAGTAAACCAACCCCTTGGGCTGCTACGAAAAACACCATCAGATTTCAAAGTAGCGCGATCTAATTCAAAAATTTCACCCAATTGAGCACGTCTAGCATATTTTTTCACGGTAGCAGGATCACTATAACTCACTCCATCGAGTTCGCCACCATAGAATTCAACAGTGACTCCTACTTGTTCGACACTATACTTCGATTCTGCCCTTCTAAAAGGAACATCGGCTCTTACAATTCCGTCTCCGTCTACCAAAACTACTGGAAATGTTTCAAAAAAAGTAGGCATACGACGTACAAAAAGCTCATGCCCATCTTTATCTCTAAAGACGGGATGTCCTAACCATCCAACAGCTATTCCATCCCCGTTGTCCATTGAGCCCGCTCTAAATAATCCCCCCTTTGCTGGATTATTGCCAATGTAATCATAAAAAGCTAATTTTTCGGGAATTTTAGACCAAGCTTCTGATAAACTCTGATTTTCGGCTAGTCCGGCACCAACCCTTCGATATATTTCTTGCTGGAAGTATCCTTGATCCCATTGATAACGAGTTGGACCAAATAATTCGATCGGGGTAGTCGCGGAGCCATACCACATAGTTCCAGCAACAACAAAAGCTGCAAAAAAGACAGCGGCGATACTACTGGAAAGGACAGTTTCAATATTACCCATACGTAATCCTTTGTATAGACGTTGGGGCGGACGAACACTAAGATGGAATAGGCCCGCTAATATACCCAATGTACCTGCTGCAATATGATGAGAGGCTATTCCTCCCGGAACAAAAGGATCAAAACCTTCTACCCCCCACGCAGGATTTACAGATTGTACTTTTCCGGTTAGTCCATAAGGATCAGACACCCATATTCCAGGACCATACAAGCCTGTTACATGAAATGCACCAAACCCAAAGCAAGCTAATCCTGAAAGAAATAAATGAATTCCAAAAATCTTGGGCAAATCCAAAGAAGGTTTTCCTGTACGTTCATCACAGAATACTTCTAGATCCCAATATACCCAATGCCAGATAGCTGCCAAGAAGCACAAACCAGAAAACATAATATGTGCCCCAGCCACACCTTCGTAACTCCAAATACCCGGATTCGTTATAGTCCCTCCTGTGATACTCCAACCGCTCCATGAATTGATTATTCCTAAACGAGTCATGAAGGGTATAACGAACATACCTTGTCTCCACATTGGATCAAGAACAGGGTCGGAGGGATCAAAAACTGCTAATTCGTACAGAGCCATTGAACCGGCCCAACCAGAAACGAGAGCTGTATGCATTAGATGTACAGAAAGCAAGCGGCCGGGATCATTCAATACGACGGTATGAACACGATACCAAGGCAAACCCATGGAAATACCCCTTTATCAAAGAAAAATAGACGCTATGTAACTTTATCGCATTGGAAAAGACTATGCTATGGACCTCTCCCTTTCAGTGGATTATTTCGGAGCAAGGGTGAATATTTATTTAATTCCATTTCGTTGGTAATAATGGAACAATTCTGTTTGTAGGAACAAAGATAAGCAGATCTATTCTATACCCGATAAGTACCAATACGCAATGGGGAGATTGGTCCCATTTTCTATGAGCGAATGCGTAGATACTTGTTCATCATTTGAACAGCCCTACCCATTCGTAATAATTTACCTTTATTCATTTCGTCTTACTCTAGGAATTTTCCAATATATATGGATAAAATACAACATTACGTTTCCACATCAAAGTAAAATATAATACTCAACTACCCTTTCTTTCAGTTGATGCCTATTGGTGTTCCAAAAGTACCTTTTCGGAGTCCTGGAGAGGAAGATGCAATTTGGGTTGACATATAGTGCGACTTGTCAGACATATTGGGTCGTATGGGATTTCCCCGTTCTCTCCCCCGCTGGAGATACCCTCTGTTTCGCCCAAAAAAGATTGCTTGAAAACCATCAATAATTTGGAGCGTGAAGTGCAATTAGATCCATTTTTGAGGGGGTTGAGATCAATATTAATATTATCCATTATAAAAATTTATGGTTGGCTTGCTTGGTTGGACCAATAAAATGAAGTATCCAGGCTCCGTTCAGAAAATACCCGATTGGTAATATATGTATGATTACCACTTCTATCATACCATACATAAGTCATTACTTTATAGCATATGAACGATCTCAAACTGTCAATCAATGAAATAATATGATGACTACATCAAATATTTGTCGTAAGAAAGGCATGAAAGAAATGATTGAAAAAAAAGTCGTACCAAAAAAGTGGTATTGGGATCATTTGTCCTATATGTGCAAATTGAAATCGGGCGGATCTTTACCCGGAGTAGAATATAAACCTAAAAAAATTGAGGAGGCCCATTCAGGAACAAGAAAATTACATCGTAATTTGGATTGGATTTCGATGAAACAATACATCAATGAGAGATTAATTCGATAAGTTTAGTGGATTCTCTCCGTTTTTACGGAGAGGCGATCAAAAAATCATCTTTCTTAAAAAAATAGAAGAAAAAGCCCCTTCATTAAGAAGTGGAAAAGTCCTACTATACTTTAACTATAAAATTTAACTATAAAAAAAAGAAGGCGGGCTGGAATCAACACATTGATTCTTTTTTTTTTCGCAATTTTTTTTGAACCGTATGCATCCAAAGGTGCGTGTACGGTTCCTAAGGGATAAAATTTTGTCCTAATCAACCGACTTCATCGAGAAAGATTACTTTTTTTAGGCCAAGGCGTTAATAGCGAGATCTCAAACCAACTTATTGGTCTCATGGTATATCTCAGTATAGAAGATGAGACCCGGGATCTTTATTTGTTTATAAACACCCCCGGCGGGTGGGTAATGCCCGGAGTAGCCATTTATGATACTATGCAATTTGTGCTACCAGATGTACATACAATATGCATGGGATTAGCCGCTTCAATGGGATCTTTTATCCTGGTCGGAGGAGAAATTACCAAACGTATAGCATTCCCTCACGCTTGGCGCCAATGAGTTTTTTTATTTGATTTGAGAGAAAAAATAAGACTATGCCTTCGCGACATGTAATATGAATAAGAATACGAATATTAAGTAATAATAGCATGGCACTTCGAGTTCGATATGAACAAACCATTATTGTTTTTTCATAACATGAGATTATGTATCGGGCGAGTAATATGAGACAAAAAGTATCTCCGATTTGATATTATCTATCCGGGATTCATTTCAGCGTCACAAACTTTTTTGTTTTCACACCAGAAGTCTCTTTCCAATATTTATGTTATGAAAGAGTACTCAAAAAAAATGATCATTTTTTTTTTACTTTTTTATTTTGATCGGATCAAAAAGAAACTTTGGGATTGCTGAATCACATACGAGATAAATGATAAATATAGAAAGCAACGGAACCATCATAGTATTTTTGAACCCCCCCGAAAAGAAGGTTGGTAAATGGATCACTTAAAGATTGGGATTTGATGGATCCTATTTCTCTTTTTGCTCGACCGAAAGGAAAAGTAAATTCCATTGTGGAGCCGTATGCACAAAAAATGCCTGTACGGTTGTTCAATTATATATCTATTCTTATTTGATTCTTTTCTTGTTATTCTTTATCTCTTTCCTTCGTCCGATCGTACGAGATCGAGGAACCATTCATTATGTTATATCATCAGGGTAATGATCCACCAACCTGTTAGTTCTTTTTATAAGGCACAAACAGGAGAATTTATCCTAGAAGCGGAAGAACTGCTGAAACTTCGCGAAACCCTCACAAGGGTTTATGTACAAAGAACGGGCAAACCCTTATGGGTTGTATCCGAAGACATGGAAAGGGATGTTTTTATGTCAGCAACAGAAGCCCAAGCTTATGGAATTGTTGATCTTGTAGCGGCCGAAAATGCCGGGGATTTCAGGTAAATCCGAGATTCCATTTTGAACCATAATTCGGATGAACCTAAATTTCATTTTTTATCTGCTTACCGGGGTAAAATAAGGTAAAAAAAAAAAAAAAATAAGAATAATTTATAATCATCTGGTTAGGATTGATCTAAACCAGACCATTTATATACGATTTAGCATGCCAACCATTAAACAACTTATTAGAAATACAAGACAGCCAATAAAAAATGTAACAAAATCCCCCGCTCTTCGGGGATGTCCTCAGCGTCGAGGAACATGTACTAGGGTGTATGTGCGACTCGTTCAGATCATGAGCTGGAACAAAATAAAGGAAAAGTTTTTCCAGTATCAATGACCAGTACCAATGAATAGGATGGAAGAATTCCATTCAATATATGAAGCTAAAAAAACAAACCTCCATTGTGTATGAAATTTATGGTTTCTATTGGTGCAAATCCAATCACCTCAATTGGAGATGAGAAGCAATTCCCCATTGGTAGCAAATGGTTATCCATTAAGCGGGGGAAAATCAAATAGTATTTAAGAAGCAAAAGAATTATGCTCCCACTCTTGCAAGAACGGACTAACAGGGTCAGCTACCTAGCCAACCTTTGTAATTAAATACCGTTACTGTATGGGTAGATCTCATTGTGAAAAGACCTATTACTGGATAATTCATGGGTAGAGTCAAAGAATGTGAACTGTACAAGTTACTAATAACATTGATTAAATGAAGGGAGGGGCTCCGGTGTATAGAGAGGACCTCACCGTTTAAGAAGCAACCATAGAAACGATGGAACCCACTATTTATTTATGCATTTACCTTTACTATTTATTGATACTTTATACTATACTCAACTTAATTTACAATTTACTGTTTTGTTCTTTGTTGATACCTAGTATCAATACAATTTCCTTATTTCGGGGTTAAATGCCTGGAAAAAATCGTGGTTGGGAAGGTCATAGTAGCAAAAGCCATTGGAATTTTTTTATACATCGGAAGAATCCGTTTTGTTATTAATAGACCAGGAAAGGAGAAAAGAATGACTGAAAGAAAATAAATCAATTAGTTATTCATATTCATCAAAGTTTCATTTGATTCAATGACCAGAATTAGACGAGGGTATATAGCCCGGAGACGTAGAACAAAAATTCGTTTATTTGCATCAACCTTTCGAGGGGCTCATTCAAGACTTACTCGAACTACTTTTCAACAGAAAATGAGAGCCTTAGTTTCTGCTCATCGGGATAGGGGCAGGCAAAAGATAAATTTTCGTCGTTTGTGGATCACTCGGATAAATGCAGGCATTCGTGAGAATGATTTATACAATAGTTATAATAGATCAATACATGATATGTACAAGAGGAAGCGACTTATTAATCGTAAAATGCTTGCACAAATCGCGGTCCTGAGTATGAATTCTTTTTACGAGATTTACTCTAGGAACATAGATGATTGCCGAGTCGCTCCTAAGTACCCAGTCGCTCCTTATCGATCTATTTATGACGTTACCTTAGAGGAATACAGCCTCCATGATTATGATATCCCATTTTTTTATCATAAGGGAAGGAATACAGATAAGGGAGGGAATACACCGTAATGATTTAAACGGAGCCCCCGGAGAATGAGCTCCGGGAAGGTCGAGTATAAATTAATAGGATAGATAAATATAGTCAAAATGAATGAACATGCTTCAATAAAAAAAAAAGAAGAAAGATTTTTTTACTTTATTTACCTTACGCCTTTTTTCTTACAACGTGACAATCCAATCTGGATTCTCGAATTTTTCGAACAAAAAATCAATCTGAGTTGGGGTTCGGATTGGAATTTTGATTCAATTGCAATTGAGGAATAGGCCTATCTATTTATTTCTAGTTCGAGGACCCGTAGTTCTAGGAGTCGACTCAGTTCTCTCAAATTGTTTCTCATTATTAAGAAAAGGTAACAAAGATAAAATACGAGCTTGTTTTATAGCAATAGTAATTAATCGTTGTTGTTTCAACGTCAATCTATTCACTCGTCTAGATAATATTTTTCCTTGTTCACTAATAAATCGACTAATTAAACTCATGTTTCTATAATCAATTCGATCCCCCGACCCAATTGGGGGCAAACGCCTACGAAAAGATCGCTTGGATTTAAGAAAAAGTCGCTTGGATTTATCCATGGTTTATTCCTTATCTTTAAAATCCTATTTCTTAATTCTAATTTTTGATCCGACCGAAATAGGATTTGGTTGTTTTTATTTTTATAGTTTATTTATATATATTATTATATTTATATTATTATGTTTATGTAATTGATTCCTGTTCCTTGGAGGGTTTACACACGCGTTACATTTTATCTATTTCTTTATCTCCCCATGAATTGTATGCTTGTAACAATAGGGACAAAATTTTCTCAATTCCAATCGACTAGGCGTATTGTGTCGATTCTTTTGAGTAATATATCTGGAAATACCCCGTGATTTCTTATTAATATCGTTTCGGACACAACTGTTACATTCCAAAATAACTCTTACTCTCACATCTTTACCCTTGGCCATGAACCTCCCTTTTTATTTTGGATTCACCCAACTCTTCCATTTTCGATCTGAAACAAGAAAGAAAGAAGTTGCTGACTCGAAATAAATCCAATTCTGAAATATTTCATTGCAATCAATATCAATAGAGAAATAATAAGTAATACAACGATTTCTAACTATCAATTAAATTAATACCAGTATTAAATTTAAGTATCTTGTATGCTTTTGTTGTCCTCGAACCTTATTTTTTTTTCATTTCTGTTCTCCCTCTATTAATTATTAATTCAGCCTAAACCCGAGTTTCGTTCCGGGTGAATCTTCTTTTTTATCCTAAAAAAATGACAGTCAAGAACAAAACAAAGAAGGGGGAGGGGAGTTAGTCACAGATAATTTATTGTATCTTTAAGCTTCTTCATCCCTAACTAGAATGAAAAAAAAGGGAATGTCAACGCATCTGGGAATAAACGATTGATCTCTATCAATAGACCTGCTAAAGACGCGAACCACAGAGTGCTTAACACGGGTGCCACAGAAAGATATGTTTTTATATCTCGCATTGAAAATCCTCCTTTTTTATTGTAATACATATATGATCAGATACATATGTAGTTAAGGATCACTTGTATTTGTACGGGGAATCCCTAACTAAAATGGATATAGCGACCCGATAGATTCTATTTTCTTTCCTTTCTTTACAACAGAAAAAGATGTCCACTTATTTTATGAATATTACCGATATCAATTTATTTATATGTTGGGTTTATAAAATGAAATTCAATTTATAGTAATAATTTAGATTACTATTGAAATTAAATATTCTTATTCTATTTATTATTTTCTATAATAAAATATTTAATATAAAATATATTTATTAATTTCTAGTTCTAGATTTCTAAATTTTAATAAAATTTAGAGTTTAATAGAATTATTTTATTAATCTTAATAATAGAATTCTATATATAGAAATAAATTTAAATAATAAATAAATAGAGTAAAGGTAAATTTATCATTTTTTTTTTAAGATAATTGAATTATTCTTTTATTATATGTTTATATGTATATGAGATGAACAAAGAAGAAATGGCAAGATAAATTGTATAGTATATCAATAGAGGAAATTACGATGTGGAAAACAAGCCGGGGATTCTCTACAATGACACTGTAGGCTAATTGAAAGGGATGTAGCGCAGCTTGGTAGCGCGTTTGTTTTGGGTACAAAATGTCACGGGTTCAAATCCTGTCATCCCTATTTATTACTTTCTCCTATGTGTAGTAATGAAGGATCAATTGAGATCAATGAAAATTGGACATACATAACCCTTTCTTTATGATACATATGCATGCAAGATATATATAGTGGGGGGTTACAATAAAAATTGATTTATTTACGGTCTTTTATATTGTGATAAGAAAGCGCTCTTAGTTCAGTTCGGTAGAACGCGGGTCTCCAAAACCCGATGTCGTAGGTTCAAATCCTACAGAGCGTGATTCTGTTCTTCTTAGCTTAGGTCGAATTACAATGAAATAACTTTACTAACTTAAGCAGCAACCCGAATTTGACCTCCTCCTTTCTTTAATCCGCAGGAGGTCAAGAAAAAAGAGATGTTATTTAAAAAGAGATGTTACTTAATCAAAGGTCCAACTGATCGCCGCGCCTGTATTGCAAATATGCAGTTACGAATAATCCAGC